AAATTTTTGAATAGTTTTTTAATCCGTAAAAATTAAAAGTAAATATTTTATAATCCTACGTCTATAAATTAAATTCTACCATTATGTACCATTTTTACGTGTAAAATTATAAATTTTTTGGTATTTAGCAGACGTCCTATACGTGCTTTAAAACACCACTTTAAGGGGTACCCCTTTGTTTAGTAAAAACTTGTTTAAAAACAATAATTGAACTAAACAATTTCACTAAAATTAGATTGTTTTCATTCTAATCAAAAAATTAGTGTTTATAATTATTATAAATATCAATCATTTTCTAAAGAATTGAAAATACAATCTTTATATTTTAAATATTATTGAAATTTTCTAGGATATATTATAAGATTACGATACTTAAATAATATATTTTTCTATTATAATTATAACAACTATTGGTTCCCCTCCGTTATAGTTCGAAAAAAATGGTACATTATTTTAGTTAAGCTTTTAAATTTAATTAACGACGTCTAGTTAGTGTATTTGATGGAATATTAGATGTACATTAAAATTTTTCTAAATTTTAAACTCCAGTATATTAAAATAAAAATATTTGATAAAATAGTTCAAAAAAAACTAAACCTTATTGTCCCACTATTTTATACCCTAAAATTAATTTTTTAAGGTATTTTACAGCCTTCCTACACGTGTTTTAAAACACCACTTTAAGGGGTACCCCTTGTAAATTTTGTAATTACCTATAAAACAGCAAATTTTAACAAAAATATAATAGTTTTTTAAATCCTAAAGATTCTCCATATCAATATTTAAAATTATAGAAATAAAGATTTAATATAGTAATTTTTATATTCAAGTTTGTTCTCACCTATTTTTAATAGTGTGCCATTTTTTTTTAACTATAAGGGAATGAATTAATTAAAAACTCGATCACGAGTTTTTAATTAATTTATATGACCATTTTTTTTCAACTATAAGGGGGGGTTGAATTAATTAAAAACTCGTGATCGAGTTTTTAATTAATTTAAAGGTTGAGTTTCTAAGTATAAAATTTGGATAGGATTCTTCTCACACGTTTTTATTTTAATTTTTGCAATTTTTTTTTTTATTACCGTACCGTTTTTTTTTAACTATAAGGGGGAAATGAATTAATTAAAAACTCGTGACCGAGTTTTTAATTAATTTAATACAGTGAATCTGGTTTTCAACGCGTCCCAAACGTGTTTATTGAATTTCTGAAAAATTACATTGAAATTATAGCATTAATTTACGAATTTTTTCAATTTGTAAAATTTCTTTCACACCCTTAATATCCTATTTTACGCTAGCTAGACGTATTCAATTGAGTTTCTAAACTTAAATAAAACAATGTACCATTTTTTTCGAACTATAACGGGGGGGGGAACTAATAATTGATATAATATAATAGTTAAATATACATTATTTTAAATATCATAATTTTTTAATTTATAGTTTGATAGCATATTGTATAAATCTTACAATAAATGTATAAAGATATATGCTAGATAATATTAACAATGATACCTTAAATACAAAGAAACCATATTTATAATCTTTTAGTAAATAATTAATATTTGTAAACAATTATGAATACTATAATTTCTTAGTGAGAATTAAAACAATCTAATTTTAGTGAAATTGTTTAGTTCAATTATTGTTTTTAAACAAGTTTTTACTAAACAAAGGGGTACCCCTTAAAGTGGTGTTTTAGAACACGTATAGGAAGGCTGTAGAATGCCTAAAAATTATAGTTTTACAGTGTAAATAGAACAATGATTTAGGTCTATAACTTTTAGACTATTTTAGTATACTATTTTTTTTCAACTATAATGGAATAAAAAAGATTAAGGTGGTAAAAAATTTCATTTGCGTTTTTACCATAAGATTAAGGAATTAAGTTTCTATCGTCTAATGGTTAGGACGCTACTCTTTCACAGTAGAAATACGGGTTCAAATCCCGTTAGAAATAAGCACGTGTATAAATAATATTTTGAAAGTTTAATTAATGGCGAATATAACTCAGTTGGTTAGAGTGTTAGGTTGTGGTTCTAAAAGTCACAGGTTCGATTCCTGTTATTCGCCTCTTTAACAATTATAAAAAGTTTTTACAGCATTAAATGGATACTTAAGCATTAAGACTTTATATGGGCGTTTTATAACGAAATATTGCAAGGAGCAGTTTATTATGTTTAGATCTGCAATTCCCCATAAATTCGGAAAACCGATCTTCGATGAATGAAGAATTACTTAAAACTATTTTTTAAGTAAAAGATTTGGTGAATTGAATCATCTAAGTAACCAAAATTCAAAAATCAAACGAGGTACTGCTAGTAGTGGCGAGCGAACGTAGTAATAGACTTAAAAACTAATAAATTTATTTAATATTTATAATAGCCGTAGCATGGTAACCTAAAAGATAGGACAGCCCTGTGAAATAAGTTTTACGTTTTTATCTAGTAAAATAAACTAAGTCATAGTTTGTTTGAATATTGGGGGACCACCCTCAAAGTCTAAAAATCTTAATGACTGATAGTGAATAGTACCGTGAGGGAAAAGTGAAAAAGACTTTGCGAAAGTGAAAAGACTTTGAAATTTAATGCTAACAATCTGTCGTAGTTTTTAAAATGACGACGTACCTTTTGCATAATGGACCAACAAGTTTATTTTAGTGGCGAGCTTAAGTAATTAGATACGTAGGCGTAAAGAAATTAAGTTTTAAAAGGCTATTTTTAGTCTCTAAAATAAGACCCGAAACTAAGTGATCTAGTCATGAACTGGTTGAAGTTTAGGCGGAAACGCCTTTCGGAGGACCGAACCCGTGTATGTGGAAAAATACTGGGATGATTTGTGATTAGGGGTGAAAGGCCAATCAAACTTAGAGATAGCTGGTTTTCTGCGAAATCTATTTTAGTAGAGCGTTTAAATAACTTTTTTAAAGGTAGAGCTCTCGATAAACGATGGGGACTTAACGTTTTACTGAATTTATTGAAACTTCGAATGTTAATTATAATGAATTTAAACAGACAGACTGTGAGTGCTAAGATTCATGGTCAAAAGGGAAACAGCCCAGATTATTAACTAAGGCTCTTAAAAATAATTAAGTGAAAAAATTGTGAAAAAATGTTGACAACCGAAAAGTAGGCTTAGAGGCAGCCACCTTTTAAAGAAAGCGTAACAGCTCATTGGTTTAGTTTTTTTGCGTTGAAAATGTATGGAACTAAAATTATTTGCCGAAGTTGTAAATTTATGAAAATTAAATGGTAGCAGAACGTTCTGTAAGTTTAAGAAGTTTTATAGTAATATAAAATGGAGACATCAGAAATGATAATGTTGGTATGAGTAACGACAAACAATGTGTAAAACATTGTCGCCTTAAGTTCAAGGTTTCCAAAACAAGGCTAATCCGTTTTGGTATACAATTTATTGTTAATCGGTCTCTAAGAATAAAAACGAAAGTTTTAGTTCAATGAGGAAAAAATTATTTTTTATTTCTCAAAAGTGACAAAATATGAATGTTATTTTTATTTTATGGTTTAAATATAAGTTTCATAGTATTTTCTAGAAATAGCTTTTGAGTTTATTAACCGTACCCTAAACCGACACAGGTGAACAAGTTTAGCAAACTAAGGCGCTTGAGAGAATTATGTTGAAGGAACTCGGCAAAATGACTCCGTAACTTCGGAATAAGGAGTGACTTTATGAGGGCAACCTTGTAGAGTTGTCACAAAATCGGGGACAGCGACTGTTTATTAAAAACACAGGTTTCTGCTAATTCGTAAGAAGATGTATTGAAACTGACGCCTGCCCAGTGCTGCAAGATTAAAGGAAAAAGTCATTTGGCTTTGACCCTAACTCCCAGTAAACGGCGGCTGTAACTCTGACGGTCCTAAGGTAGCGAAATTCCTTGGCATTTGATTGGTGTCCTGCATGAATGGCGTAACGACTGTCCTACTGTCTCCAACATAAACTCAGTGAAATTGAATTTTTCGTGAAGATGCGAAATTCTTGCAGCTAGACGGAAAGACCCCGTGCACCTTTACTGCAGTTATACATTGTAATAAGATTTTTTTTGTGTAGCATAAGTGGGAAGTTGTTCATTGTAGCTCTTTGCGCAAGCAAATAAGTTAAACATCATTGAAATACCACTCTAAAAATTTTTTATTACTTATTATTTAAGACAGTGTATAATGGGTAGTTTGACTGGGGCGGTCGCCTCCTAAAGAGTAACGGAGGCGTACAAAGGTAAACTTAGGTTGAACTTTAACAACTTTAAAGCATAATAGTATATGTTTGCCTGACTGTAAGATTGACAAATCAAGCAGGGACGAAAGTCGGTTATAGTGATCCGATGATTCTGAGTGGAAATGGTCATCGCTCAACGAATAAAAGGTACGCCGGGGATAACAGGCTAATCACCCTCTAGAGACCATATCGACGGGGTGGTTTGGCACCTCGATGTTGGATTATCGCATCCTGGAGCTGAAGAAGGTTCCAAGGGTTTGGCTGTTCGCCAATGAAGGCGGTACATGATCTGAGTTTAGAACGTTGTGAAACAGTTTGGTCCCTATCTACTGCAAGTGCAAAAAATTGAGAGGGGTAAACCTTAGTACGAGAGGACCGGGAAAAGTAAATCCATGGTGAATCGATTGTTATACCAATAGCATAGTCGAGTAGCTACATTTATAATAAATAATCACTGAAAGCATCTAAGTGAGAAATTAGCCTCAATACAAATTTTTTTTTAAAATGTAATAGATTATTACATTGATAGGCCTGGTGTGTAAGAATTGTAAGGTTTTTAGCTAACAGGTACTAAATTAATTTTAAAATACTTTTTATATTTTTGAACTAAACTTTCAATTTTTAGTTTAAGTATAGATTTAAATTCACAAATAGATTATATAATTTTTATGATATAGATAAATATAATCAAACAATATGAGTTTGATCCTGGCTCAGAATGAACGCTAGTAGTATGCTTTACACATGCAAGTCGAACGGGAATTTATTTTCTCGTGGCGAACGGGTGAGTATTCGCAGAATTTTTCCTTTCAATCCAGGACAAAGGTCTACTTGATTAGATCAAAATACTGGATATTCAAAAGGTTAACTCCGTTGAAAGATAAATCTGCATAAGATTAGGTTGTTGGTGAATTAAAAGCTTACCAAGCCCGCGATCTTTAGTTGGTCTTAGAGGATGATCAACCACACTGGAACTGAAATAAGGTCCAGGCTGACACGTCGGCCAGCAGTGAGGAATATTGGACAATGAACGAAAGTTTGATCCAGCAATACTAACTGGGTGATGACGGCTTATTTAAGTTGTAAGATCCTTTAATTAAAGAAGATAATGACATTATTTAATTGAATTTTAGTCCTGGCTAATACTCGTGCCAGCAGCCGCGGTAATACGGGAAGGGCAAGCGTTATTCGGCATGACTGGGCGTAAAGGGTCCGTAGACTGCAAAGTAAGTTTTTTGTTAAATTTTAAGACCCAATCTTAATTCCGCAATTAATACTGCTTTGCTTTGAGTTTAATACAGAAAAGTAGAATTTTATACGACAGGGGTGAAATCCGTAGATATATAAAGGAATGCCAACAGCGAAGGCAACTTTTTGGTATAAACTGACGTTGAGGGACGAAAGCGTGGGTAGCAAACAGGATTAGAGACCCTGGTAGTCCACGCTGTAAATTCTGAGTGCTGTAATTTAATTGTAATATTTTTTATTACTTAGATTTTCAAGCTAACGCAATAAGCACTCCGCCTGAGGAGTACGATCGCAAGATTGGAACTCAAAGGAATTGACGGGGGTCTAACACTAGTGGTGGAGCATGTGGTTTAATGCGATAATCCGCGCAAAACCTTACCAATTCTTGACATATTTAAATAATTATACAAATTAATGTGGTTTTTTGTATAATATTTTTTTACAGGTGTTGCACGACTGTCGTCAGCTCGTGTCGTGAGACGTCTGGTTAGGTCCTGAAACGGGCGCAACTCTTACTTTTTACAAAGTTTTTACAGATTAAGAATTTTTGCATGTCAAAAATTTTTTAAATGCTTTAAAAGTACGGTCAACGATAAGTTGAGGGAAGGTAAGAATGAAGTCAAGTCAATGTGACCCTAATGAATTGGGCTACACATGTGCTACAATGAAAATTACAAAAAGTGACAAAAAAGAAATTTTGAGTTAATCCACAAAAATTTTCCCAGTTCGGATTGTAAACTGCAACTCGTTTACATGAAGTTGGAATCACTAGTAATCGCAAATCAGAACGTTGCGGTGAACATGTAACTTGGCCTTGTACACACCGCCCGTCACTTGCAAAGAATCAGTTTCGCTTGAAGATTTTAATAAAATCCATTGAGAGATTGATAATTTGGATGAAGTCGTAACAAGGTAGCTGTACGGGAACGTGTAGCTGGAATATAGTAAAAATTTATTGGTTTTATCTCATTCGAGATTCAAAGGTTCGATTCCTTTTTTTACTAATTGATTTATTAAACATACCAAACCTGAAAAAAGTTTTCAAGAGTTTAGACTAAAATCTTTTTTAAATACTAAAATAATTTGGGAATCATCTAAAAGTTTATTAGTCGTTTGTTAGAGAAGTGCATTGGTTAGCATGTTAGGTTCATGCCCTAAAGTTTGTAGGTTCAAATCCTGCCTCTGACATAAAATGATTTATTTAACATATATTATGTGCGCACTATTACTTGGTAGCGCTTCAATGGTTATTATTAGTCGAAATCCTTTATATTCGGTTTTATTTCTTGTAGCAAGTTTTTTATCAGCTTCAATGTTACTTTTTTTGTTTGAAAATGAATTCCTTGCACTTTTCTTTTTAGTTATTTATTTAGGTGCAATTGCTATTTTATTTCTATTCGTTGTTATGATGCTAGATATCAAGTATCGAAATTTACAAACAAGTAGACTTTATTTTCCTATAGGTGCTTTAATTGGTGTTACAATGCTTATAGAAATTTACGGCGCATTTTCAAAGGTGTTCTCAAAAAACACAAACTTCAGTTTTCAAGATCACAACTCTTATCTTAACTGGTATGAAAATTTAGATTCATTGCCTGATGTCTATGTTTTCGGCCAAGTTTTTTATACTCAATATGTTTTACAAATTTTAATAGCTGGTTTGATATTGTATTTAGCAGCAATTGCTGTTGCATTTTTAACTGTTAAAACTGCATTTAATCGGGTAAATGTGAGAGAGCAATCTATCTCAAAACAATTATCCAGAAAGAATGTTCTATAAGACATTGTTTCAAATTTGGTGGAATAGTTCAGTTGGTTAGAACGTTGGAATCATAATCCAAATGTCAGGGGTTCAAGTCCCTTTTCCGTCAAAAGCGATTAACTCAATTGGTAGAGTGTCTCGCTTACAACGAGGAAGTTAGTGGTTCGAGCCCGCTATCGCTTATATAAATATTTAGAAATGGGAGCATTAACACTTAAATCATTTTCAGACGAGCTTAGAGAATGGGAATTTATAGAAGGTGAAGGGATTGACCCTACTGATAGTTTTGGGGTAAATCTACGTTTATCTATTAGAGAAAATCAGATTTTTTTGGCAGAGCCTAATGATGTCAATATTCCTTGGTTAACAGACAAAGGAAGACTTTTTTTTGACGGAATGTTTGAAAAGAGTCCATCAAAGTTAACTGATTGGGAAAATTTTTTTAAAGAAATTTCAGAATTGATATATTTCGTAGATCACTTAAATTTTCAGAAACAAAATGCGTTATCGTTAATTTTAGCCTTCGAAAATATTAGTTTGGAAACTTTAAATATGTTGTATCTTTTAAAACAAAATTGCTCTTTAATTGAGCTTAGAAAAGTTGAGAGTTATAAAATCTCAAACGATTTAGAATCTCAATACCAATTAACTCCTTTAACTCAAACTCCTAAACTTCAGATGTCTACTTTAGGTATTCTTTTAAATACCAATCCTAGATACGAGGGTTACGTTTTAAATCTAAGTTTGCGACAACGTTTTTTAAAAGGAGACTTCAAATTATTTAATATTGGTTCTATGTTAGATTTAACATTTCCAACTTACAATCTAGGTTCTAATTTTCAAACTTTAAAATCCTTAGCTGAAGGAACTAACTTAGTTTGTCAAGATATAAAAAATGCAGAATTTCCTATGATTATTACTAATACTGAATTTTTTAAACGAAGTGATTCTAAAATATTCAACGAAGTTTTTAAATATGTTCATGTTTTAGAAACAGCTTGGAGCGGATTAAATGTATTGAATCATAATATTAGTAACGTTGGAATTCAATCTTTAAATAAATTTTTACCTCTTTCTTCGGAAGATTTAGGTAACTTTTTTGGGTTATATTACATCAACGTTTCTTTAAGTTCAACTGCTAATATGAAAAAATTAACAGAACTACATTTGTTAAATGTTTTTTCAGATTCTTCGTTTAAAAATAAGATTTTTGTAGATCAAAATTCAAAACTTTTAAATAAAGTTTCTTTCGATAAATTAAAAGGTAGCATGTTCAAAGATTATTATTATTTACCAAGCAATTTATTTTTAGAAGATAATGAAACTTATATAAACACTGAAGGATTAGTTAAGCGAACTACAAAATTATTGAATTTCAAGAAAGAAGCAAAAACTAATTGGCAAATAATAAGAAGGTTATACGGAATTAGTAATTCTTTAATGTTTTTCAATAACAAAAAAGACAGTCAACTTATTAATTTTGATTCAGTAAATTCATTCAACTTTAAGAATTATATTAATTTTCAATTCAATGCTGCACAGACTTTAACAAGTTTAAGTTTTTACTTGAATAAACAAAACTCACCAATTCTTAAACCAACAATTTCATCAATTAAATCACCAAAAATTAAAGTTATTGATACAAAATTAAAGAATTGGTTAGATGATTTTTTTAATAGTAATGGTAAAGATTCTTTCAGTTACAATTCTTCTGTTTTGATAAATTGTTCTAAGATAGTTCGATCTAGTACTACTAATTTTTTTTAGTTTATTATCGTAAAAGTTTTATGGATATTAATTTTTTTATTAAAAGCTTTATAAATTCTAACAGTTATTTAGAACAATTCGATATACTGAAAAGTTCTGCAGTAAAAGAAGAATATTTAAGTATTTTTGTATATTTATGTTTTGCTACTTTTCTTGGCTTATTGATTATCTCGTTGTCTTACTTTCTAGTAACTCAGAGCCCAGAAACCGAGAAGCTTTCAACTTATGAATGTGGGTTTGATCCTTATGGTGATACTCGAGAGCAATTCAACATTCGATTCTACATAATTGCAATATTATTCGTTTTATTTGATATTGAAATTATTTTTATGCTACCTTGGTGTCTTTCTTTATCACAATTAGATTTACTAGGATTCTGGTCGATGGTAGAGTTTTTAGCTGAGTTAGGAATTGGTTTTATTTACGTTTGGTGTGTTGGTGCCATTGAGTGGAGCTAATAAAATTGTCTGGTATCTTATTGATATTAATTTTTTTTAGATTTTTGACTATTTTCTTAATACACCTTACTTATTGATATGAGTGATATAAAAACTAGATTTGATTTTAAATATTTAAATACAGCTCATCAGTTTCATTTAGTAGATCCTAGCCCTTGGCCTCTTGTAGCATCAATTGGTGGACTATGTTTGACCAGTGGTTTAGTTTTATACATGCAAAAAATGGTAGGAGGTTTTAGCCTTCTTCTAAACGGTTTTTGTCTTGTACTTTTAGTTATGTATACTTGGTGGCGTGACATTGTGAGAGAAGCTACTTATGAAGAGCATCATACTGTTGCAGTACAAAGAGGGTTAAGATTAGGTATGATCCTTTTTATTGTTTCGGAAGTTATGTTTTTCTTTGCTTTTTTCTGGGGTTTCTTCCACTCAAGTTTAGCACCAGTATTTAATATTGGTGGTGTGTGGCCTCCTAAAGCAATTACTGTTATCGATACTTACACTGTTCCATTAACAAATACATTTATTTTGTTAAGTTCTGGAGCTACTGTAACATGGGCTCACCATGCGATTATCTTAGGGGCAAAGAGACACACTGTAATCTCGTTAATTTACACTATTCTTTTAGCTAGTTTGTTCACATATTTCCAAGGTTTAGAGTATGTAACAGCTCCTTTCAACATTAGTGATGGAATTTATGGTTCTTGTTTTTATATGGCAACAGGATTTCACGGATTTCATGTTTTTGTAGGAACTATTGCTTTAATTATCTCTTTTATCCGAATTGTTTTAGGTCAGCAAACTACTACTCATCATTTTGGATTTGAATCAGCAATTTGGTACTGGCATTTTGTTGATGTTGTTTGGTTATTTTTATTCATCAATATTTACTGGTGGGGTAATCTTGAGCCTAACAATTTGTCTGCAACTGTTTTAATCTAAAATTTTGAAGTTTTAAATGGCGACTAACTTTTTCTTAAAAAATGACTTAGGTTTAAATGAAATCGTGAAACAAACTTCATTGGCAACACGAACTCGAGTTAGAAACGTATCTTTAAACAAATTTCGATGGAACAAAACTTATCTTTTAGGTTTTGTTGATTGTCATTTGATTCACTACCCAACTCCTATAGGTTTAACTTATGCTTGGAGTTTTGGGTCTTTAGCTGGATTTTGTCTTATTATTCAGATCCTTTCAGGGATTCTTTTGTCAACTCACTATACAGCGAATATAGATTTGGCTTTTGCAAGTGTAGAATATATAATGAGAGATGTTCCTAACGGATGGTTTATCCGGTATGTACATGCAAATGGTGCTTCAATGTTTTTCATTATTTTATATTCTCATATTTTTAGAGGATTATATTACGGTTCGTATATGAAACCACGACAGTTACTATGGTGCTCAGGTGTAATACTATTTTTACTTGTTATGGGAGCTGCTTTTACAGGTTACGTACTTCCATGGGGACAAATGAGTTTCTGGGGGGCTACAGTGATTACTAATATGGTTACAGCAATTCCATTCGGAGGTCAAACAATCGTAGAGTGGCTTTGGGGTGGTTTTACTGTTAATGCTCCTACGTTACGACGTATTTATAGTGTTCATTTTTTACTACCTTTCATCGTTGCTGGGTTAAGTGTTATCCATTTAGCTCTGTTACACAAAGATGGTTCAACTAGCCCTATTGGTTCTGATACTGGTGTAGATGATGTTCCTTTTTATCCATACTATTTTGCAAAAGATTTATTTGCATTTACATGTTTTATACTATTTTTTAGTGTATTTGTTTTCTTCTTTCCAAATCTTTTAAATCACCCAGATAATTGTATCCCTGCTGATCCTATGGAAACACCAAAACATTTGGTTCCAGAATGGTATTTTTTACCGTTTTATGCAATTTTACGTTCTATTCCTCATAAAGCTGCTGGAATTGTGGCTATGGTAGGAGCTATTTTAGTTATGTTAGTTATTCCATTCTCTTATACTGGTTATATTAGAAATACAACATACAGACCATTATTTAAAATTTTTTATTGGTTATTGATAGCTGATTTTGCTACCTTAATGTGGGTTGGGCAAGCTCCTATTACAGATCCGTTTATATTGTTAGGTCAAATAGCATCTATTTACTATTTTGGATTCTTTTTAGTTTTAGTTCCAATTATCGGGATAATTGAAACAAAGTTAGTGAACTACAAAGTTGATTAAAATTTTCAATACTATAGTTAAGAAAAAAGGCTAAAATAAGCCTTTTGTAAGTTTTGGGTTCAAATCCCATTCTTAACAAATTATGATGAATCTAGAATTATTTCAAATATATCATTTAAAAGAGATGTCTCTCTCGGCAGAACTTTTTTTAAGTTGTTCTATTCTTCAGCTTACTTTTTACGGAATTAGTACAGCTTACGAACGTAAAGCTGGTTTTGTTATACTAAATCAACAAATATACTATATTGGTTCTTTACTTGTTATTTTATCATTATTTCTTCTGTTAAATGAAGACTTAGTAACAATGAACCTATTTGGTAGCAATAATTTTATCATTAATGATTATTTAAGTTTTGCTACTAAATTAATGATTTGTATTTCTTCAGCTGCATTCTTAATAATTATCAACACTTCTTTTCGGGATGAACCTATTCAAAATAATTTTGAATATGTTTTATTGATTACTATTTCAGTTCTTGGATTATTACTTTTGTGTTCAGCAAATGATTTAATTACAGCTTACCTTGCAATTGAATTACATAGTATCGCTTTTTATATAATGGCTGCTTTCAAACGAGATTCTAGTTATTCGATAGAAAGTGGTTTAAAATATTTTATCATAGGAGCTTTATCTTCATCATTTTTTTTATTTGGATCTTCTATTGTTTACGGTTGCATGGGAAGTCTAGTTTTTGATGATCTTAGATTATTTTTCTCTCTTCTTTCATTACCAACTGGTAATGGTTCTAGTTTGGAAATTCTACCAATTATCGGAGGTTTTCACAATATCTTAGACCCATCAATTTTCACTTCAATTTTATCTAGTAAAATTTTCTTAACAGAAATTTCTAGTATAACTTTGCCTCAGCCTTATACAACTTCACCAGATAATTTACTTGATTGGTATTACTTAAACTGTGAAGGTGCAGCTGCATCGAATATTCTTAGTGATTTCCAATCAACAGGCTCAAGTACAGATTTTGTAGCTTCTTCCATTTTTGGTTATTTTGTTGTTGATTTTTTATCTAGTGTTTCTAAATTAGATTTAATTACAAACAAAGGATTAGATTACGGGTTAACAGGAATTTGCCAAAATATTCATTTTGTAAATTCAACAGGATCTTTAGAATCACTAGTAAATGTTAATGCTCTAGATAATTCACTTTTAAAGCAAATTTGTGAATTTTATTCAACTTCTGGTGCATCTATACTTACTCCAGTTGATTCTTCGATGCTGAATTTAAATTTTGTTTCAATTGGTTTTTTTCTAATTTGTGTTGGTTTATTTATTAAACTTTCAATTGCTCCGTTCCATTTTTGGTCACTAGATGTGTATGAAGGTTCACCTAATACTACTACTTTCTTTTTTGCAGTTGTTCCAAAAATTAGTTTATTTGTATTGTTAATGCGACTTTGCTATGTTAGTTTCTATCAAATTTTTGCAAATGACTTTCAAATCTACTTTTTTGCTTTAGCTGTTTTAAGTATTTTTATTGGTTCGCTTGGAGGTCTTGAGCAACGAAAATTAAAAACTCTTCTTGCTTACAGTTCTATTAGTCATACAGGATATTTATTGTTATCTTTCAGTACTGGTAATATAGAAGGTTTACAAATGATGTTCTATTATTTATCAATTTATATGATCTCTGGTTTAACTTTTTGGGCTGTCTACCTGTTTTTGATAAACAAAGATGATATTTATTTTAATAAAAATAACAAAGAATTAGGTGATTTAGTTCTTTTAAAAGAATCAAATCCAATGTTAGCTTTTATTTTAACAATGACATTATTTTCGATCGCAGGTATTCCACCTTTAGTAGGGTTTCTTATAAAATTAGGGGTTTTTTCTGTTGTAGTAAAATCTTCAGCTTACTTAATTTCATTAGTAAGTATTTTGTTAACCGTAATTTCAACTTTTTACTATATTCGGTTAATTAAGGTTTTATATTTTGAAAATACGCTTGTAGGGAAGTTATATCTTCCAATTACTACTAACAAAGCACTTTTAATCGCTATTTTATCTTTTTCATTGATTATTTTGTGTTTAGACCCAACATTGATTTATCTTCTATTTTATAAAGCAACCTTATTGTTGAATTAATAATTTAGAAGAATGGCTGAGTGGCTTAAAGCGAAGATCTGCTAAATCTTTATACAAAAATTATTGTATCGTGGGTTCGAATCCCACTTCTTCTGTAAATAAAGCATTTATTTGATATTTTATTTTGTTTTAATTTTTAACAGAATTATAAATTAACAATGTTTTTTTATTTAAAAGTTTCTTGCAAGGATAAAAGAATCTTAGAAAAATTTATAAGAGTTTTTACAAAAATAAAATCTTTACCAATTTTTATAAAACCTTTCCCAAAGCATGAGAAGCGAAAATTTATTACTATTTTAAAATCACCTCATGTTAATAAAACTGCCCAAGAACAATTTGAATATCGGTTTTTTTCTAAGCATTTCTTGGTCTTTTCTCCAAAATCACAAACTTTTTTTTTACTTTTAAAAAGATTAAAAACACTAAGTTTTTCAGGAATCAAGTTGGAAGTAAAAGGAGTAGTTGAGAAAAATATGACTAATAAATACCTTTTGAAATTGATAAATCCTGATAATATCATATTACAAAAACCGTATACAATTCATAAAAATTTTAAAAAAGATAAAATTCTTCCTGAAACTTCAAAACTGATTTCAGGTGATCTAGATTTGTCAAAGAAATATATTCAATTATTTGATTCCTACGGGGAGATCTATTTGAAAAATAATTTTTATAGCTAATTTGAACTATTATAAATGATGCATCTTTAGCTCAGTTGGATAGAGCAACAGCCTTCTAAGCTGACGGTCAGGGGTTCAAATCCCTTAAGATGTGGATTTTAAAAATTTTTAAAGGTTAAAATCCTTTTCCTAGATATGTATATTCCATTAGTTTTTTTATCATTTTTTGGTTTTAGTGTTACTGGCTTATTCGGTAGACATATAGGTCCTAAAGGTGCAGCTATTACTACAACTAGCTGCTTAGTTTTGACATTTTTGTTATCTCTTTTTGCATTCTATGAAGTTGGTTTAATGGGAAGTCCTGTTTATATACGATTGGCTCCATGGGTTAGTTCCGAAGTATTATTAATAAATTGGGGTTTTCAATTTGACAGCTTAACTGTAATTATGTGTTGTGTTGTTACATCTGTTTCCTCACTTGTGCATTTATATTCGATTGAATATATGTCACATGACCCACATCTTCCAAGATTCATGTCTTATTTATCTTTATTCACATTTTTTATGCTAATCTTAGTAACTGCGGATAATTATATTCAAATGTTCTTAGGTTGGGAAGGTATTGGTTTGGCCTCTTATTTGTTAATTAATTTTTGGTATACTCGTGTGCAAGCTAATAAAGCCGCTATTAAAGCTATGATAGTTAATCGAATTGGTGATTTTTGTTTGATTATGGCAATTTTAACTTTATACGTTAATTTTAAGTCAGTTGATTATGCAACTGTTGCTGCTTTGGCTCCATTTTTTAAGACACAAACAGTGAATTTTTTAAATATGGATTTTAATATTCTATCTTTAGTTTGTGTATTCTTATTTCTTGGTGCTGTAGGTAAATCTGCTCAATTAGGTTTACACACATGGTTACCTGATGCAATGGAAGGACCAACACCAGTATCGGCGTTGATTCATGCTGCTACACTGGTGACTGCAGGTGTTTTTTTAATTGCAAGGTCTTCATTTCTTTATGAGCTTGCTCCAAATGGTTTACAATTAGTAACCACATTAGGAGCTTGTACAGCTTTCTTTGCTTCAAGTGTAGGTTTATTACAGAATGATTTAAAACGGGTAATTGCTTACTCTACATGTAGTCAATTAGGTTATATGGTTTTTGCTTGTGGACTTTCTGATTATGCTGTAGGTATTTTCCATTTAGCAAATCACGCTGTTTTTAAAGCTTTATTATTCTTAGGGGCTGGTATGGTTATTCATGCAGTAAACGATGAGCAAGATATGCGAAAAATGGGGGGATTGAAAAAGTTAGTTCCATTTACTTATTCAGTTATGACAATTGCTTCGTTAGCTTTAATTGGGTTCCCGTTCTTAGCAGGTTTTTATTCAAAAGATTTGATTTTAGAATTAGCTTACGGAAAGTTTACTCCATTTAGCCATTTCAGTTACTATTTAGGAACATTTGGTGCTTTTTTAACTGCATTTTACTCTACACGATTAGCATGTTTAACTTTCTTAGTAAAACCAAACGGAGTTAGACCTGTGATAGGTTTCGCTCATGAAACATTTAGTTATATGTTTGTCGCATTATGTGTGTTAGCAATACCAAGTATCTTTATTGGGTTTTTAACAAAAGATATGATTGTAGGTGTAGGTAGTGATTTCTTCGGAGTAGCAATTTATAATAATCCTAAAACCTTACATATATTTGATGCAGAATTTGTAGAATTTTTTTATAAAACTCTACCAGTAGCGTTAAGTTTAACTGGAGCTAGTTTATCGTTTATTCTATATAATTTCCAACCTTCAATTTTATTTAATCTTAAAACCTCGTTTTTAGGACGGAAAGTTTATACTTTCTTAAATAAGAAATGGTTCTTTGATAAGCTTTATAACGAGTTGTTTGGTCAATTTTTCTTTAAATTTGGTTATACTGTTAGTTATAAGGCTGTTGATAGAGGGGCGTTTGAGATAATGGGCCCAGCTGGTCTATCTTCAGTAGCATCAAGTGTTGCTCGAAAATTACATAAAGCTCAAACAGGTTCACTTTATCACTATACACTATTAATTTTAACTTTTGTTGCTTTGATTCTATTAATGAGAAACATTTGGTTAATGTTTTCATACAATGTTGATTATAGAGGACTTGTACTTATCTTTATTACAGTGTTTCTTATTTTAAGTTCAAAAAAATAATAAAAGGATAATAATAGTAATATAAATGAGTTTAGAAAAAATCTTTTTCCTTTGCGATGCTCCCGAGTTCGCTCAATTACGACTACAAGACCCATCTACAACTACTATGGAAGGATTAATAGCTTTTAATAAGCATATATTGTTTGTTATGACTATTATTGTGGTACTAGTAGGTTGGTTGTTATTTGCAACAGTTTCTAATTATGATGAATTTAATACACAAAAAAGCCAAAGTTTTTTTCATTCAAATGCGTTAGAAATTGTTTGGACTTCTTTGCCAGCATTAACATTATTAAATTTAGCTTCACCATCATTTACTTTATTATACTCAATGGATGAGATTTCAACTCCAGAAATATCAGTTAAAATTATAGGTCACCAATGGTATTGGAGTTATGAAATTTCTGATTTTGATACAATGGCAACTTGTATGGATTCTGATAAAACTTTGAAATACACTTGTTATTTATTAACTGAAGAAAGTATTTCACAAAAAAATTATCTAGGATTCTTCCGGTTGTTGGAAACAAATAAGCGTGTGTTATTACCATCAAATACTCACTTACGGTTATTAGTGACTTCAGTAGATGTTCTACATAGTTGGACTATTCCATCTTTTGGTGTGAAAGTCGATGCTTGTCCTGGTAGATTAAATCAAGTAAATGTATTCTTAAAAAGAATTGGTATGTTTTTTGGACAATGTAGTGAAATTTGTGGTGTAAATCATGGATTTATGCCTATCGCACTTTTAGTTGTTCCATCAATTCAGTACCATTATTTTGTGGTTTCAAAATTATTCTAATAAGAAACTAAAAGCCTGTAACTCAGTTGGTTAGAGTGTACGCCTGATAAGCGTAAAGTCAGTAGTTCAAATCTACTCAGGCTTATAAATATATTTGTTATGGCTTTAAAAAAGAAATTAGTAAAAGAGATTAAAAATTTCACTGTAAATTTCGGACCACAACACCCAGCAGCGCACGGTGTTTTAAGACTTGTTTTAGAATTGACAGGAGAAATTGTTGAAAGAGCTGAACCACACATTGGTCTTCTTCATAGAGGTACTGAAAAATTAATTGAGTACAAAAACTACCTGCAAGCTTTACCTTATTTTGATAGGTTAGATTATGTTTCAATGTTGTGTCAAGAACACACTTATTGTTTAGCTGTTGAGAACCTAGTACATTGTAAAGTTCCAAAACGAGCTCAATATATTAGAGTTTTACTCGCAGAAATCACTAGAATTTTAAATCACTTATTAGCAGTAGGTTGTCATGCCATGGATGTGGGTGCTATGACTCCAATGTTATGGGGATTTGAAGAGCGAGAAAAATTAATGGAATTTTATGAAAGGGTATCAGGAGCTCGAATGCACGCAGCTTATTTCCGACCTGGAGGAGTACACACAGATTTACCTAAAGGATTATTGACTGATATATTCATATTTAAGGAACAATTTCGACTTCGATTACTAGAAATTGAAGAAATGCTTACTGAAAATCGAATTTGGAAGCAGCGACTTGTTGATATAGGTGTTGTTACGTTAGACCAAGCACAAGATTGGGGTTTTAGTGGTGTTATGCTACGAGGATCAGGTATAGAATGGGATTTACGAATCAACCAACCTTATGAAATCTACGATGAGTTAGAAATTGAAACTTTAGCTGGAACCAATGGAGATTGTTACGACAGATATCTTATTCGAATCTTCGAAATGAAACAGTCTCTTAAGTTAATTGAGCAGTGTCTAGATAATATCCCATTTGGGCCTATTAAAACTTCTGACAATAAAGTAACACCTCCATCAAGGTTTGATATTAAACAATCTATGGAAGCGTTAATCCATCACTTTAAATTTTATACAAGTGGAGTAATTATCCCTGCAAATGAAACCTATATAGGAACTGAAGCTCCTAAAGGTGAGTTTGGAGTTTATTTAGTAGCTAATGATACAAATAAACCTTATAGATGTAAAATTAAAGCACCTGGATTTGCTCATTTACAAGGATTAGATATGATGTCACAAGGCCATTTAATTGCTGATGTGGTAACTATTATTGGTACTCAAGATATCGTTTTTGGAGAAGTTGATCGATAAATTTCAAAAAAGAAATGAAGATTTTAAAGAATATTGTAATTTCTTCTGATGGAAGTTGCTATTTCTTCAATTCAGGGGAAGTATCATTGTCTAATAAACTTGTTAGTTTTAAGAAACAAGACGATAAAAATTTTAGTTTCAATCAAAAGAAAAAGCAAGCTGTTGTTGATTCAAAACAATCGTCTTATTATAAAAAAAAGTATTTAAAATAGTACAATTGTGCTTTTTGGAGTATAGCCAAGTGGCAAGGCAATCGTTTTTGGTACGATCATTCAAAGGTTCGAATCCTTTTACTCCAATATGGTTACAACCTCTACATTTTATTTTGAAAATATTTTAGTCTACACATCTTTTATTCCGTTAATAGGAATTTTGTTATTAATTTGTATTAACTCCGAACATGAAAAACTATTAAAAGTCGTTGCTTTAAATTTTTCGACATTTCCTTTTTTAATTTTTGTACTTATGTGGGGTGGATTTAAAAAATCTGTAGGAACTTTCCAATTTGTAACGAAACTTCTATGGATCCCTATATTGAATTTGAACGTAACTTTAGGGGTTGATGGTATCTCATTATTCTTTTTATTACTAACAACGCTACTAATTCCTTTATGTATCTTAATTAGTTGGAATAGCGTTCAAACTAATCTAAAAGGTTATCTAATTGCATTTTTATCAATAGAACTTTTTTTAATTGGTGTATTCTGTGTTTTAGATGTACTAATGTTTTACATTTTGTTTGAAAGTATTTTGATTCCTATGTTTTTAGTAATTGGTATATACGGTTCAAGGGAAAGAAAAATTTGGGCTTCATACTATTTCTTTTTGTACACATTATTAGGATCTGTTGTAATGTTATTATCTATTTTATATATTTACAATCAGGTTGGAACAACTGATTATGAAATTTTACTGACATTTGCATTTTCAGATTTAGAACAAAAACTTTTATGGTTTACTTTCTTCCTAGCATTTGCGGCCAAAGTACCTATGATGCCAGTTCATTTATGGTTACCTGAAGCACACGTTGAAGCTCCTACTGCTGGATCTGTGATTCTTGCTGGTGTGTTACTGAAACTAGGAACTTATGGTTTTATCCGATTTTCTTTACCATTATTTCCTCAAGCTTCATTTTATTTCGCACCTTTTGTCTATACTATTTCATTAGTTGGTATTGTTTATGCTTCGTTAACTGCAATCAGACAAACTGATTTTAAACGGATAATTGCTTATACATCAGTTGCTCACATGAATGTTGTAATGCTAGGTATTTTTAGCTTTAACAATGTGGGTATTGAAGGTGCTTTACTGCAAAGTTTAAGTCATGGTTTTGTTGCAAGTGCTCTTTTTGTTATAATTGGAGTTGTTTACGAGCGTTATAGAACACGACTTGTTAAATATTATGGAGGTCTTGTTCATACAATGCCTTTATATATTTCTATCTTTTTGTTTTTCACTATGGCTAATATTGGTTTGCCTGGTACTAGTGGGTTCATTGGTGAATTCCTAATTTTTGCAGGTTCCTTTAAAGTGAACACTAGTGTAACATTTTTTGGTTGTACTGGTATGATTTTAGGTGGTTGTTATGCATTATGGTTATTTAACAGAATTGCGTATGGAAATTTAAAAAGTCAATATATTAAACAAACTTTAGATATAAATAAACGTGAATTTTTTATTTTTGCCCCATTAATTTTCTATACTATAGTTTTTGGTCTGACACCAGATCCTTACTTAAATTCAATTCACATGAGTGTAAATAATCTTATAGAAAACATGTATTTTTAATTTTGAATGCTTTACTTATTAGAAACAAAATTACCTGAAAATAAATCTGTATTTTTCGCCTTAACAAATGTTTATGGTATAGGTAGAAATACAGCTTTTTTTATTTGTAAAAAATTAGGTTTTTCTATAAATTTAAAAACGAAAGATTTAACTCAAGAGCAAATTGAAGATTTACTTCAACTTGTTGATTCATTAAATTTAACATTAAATAATGAATTAAAAAAACTACGATCTTTAACCCTAAAAACTTTAATTTCTATAAAATCTTATCGGGGTTTAAGAAGAGTTCGTGGCCTTCCTGTTAGAGGACAAAGAACACACACTAATGCAAAATCTTCTAGGAAAGGGAGACGATTCTAGAATGATTATTATTATTAGATATTTAAAACAACTTAAGTAAATCATATTTTATAAGTTTTAAAAAATATTTTTTGTTAAAACTATATTTACTTGTTTTAAATAATATGAACAATTTATTTATTGCTGAAAATCTTAAGGTTATTACAAAAGTTTTACCAATATTAAAAATTCAAATACATCAAAAAGAAATTAGCCTTATTGTTAAAAGAGATCATTTAATCCCTGTATTAACTTTTCTTAAAAATCACATAAAGTATCAATTTAAAATTCTTACCTGTATTTCAGGAGTAGATTATCCATCTCAAAAATATAGGTTCAAGGTTGTTTATGAATTATTAAGTGTTAAGTATAATACACGATTACGAGTGAAAGTTTTAACTGATGAGCTTACACCTATAGAATCATGTTGTGAAGTATTTCCAGCAGCAGGGTGGTACGAATCAGAAACTTGGGATATGTACGGAATATTTTTTGCGAATCACCCAAATTTAACTAGACTATTGACTGATTATGGATTTGAAGGATATCCATTAAGAAAAGATTTCCCATTGAGTGGTTTTGTTGAATCAAGTTACGACTATACTCGAAAACGGGTGACTAACGAGCGAGTTGAATTAAGTCAAGAATATCGAGCTTTTAAGTTCACATCTCCTTGGGAAACTTTAGAATTAAATTAGACGTGTATGAAAAAATTATTTGCTAAAGATAGAAGAAACAGAAAAATTGTAAAACAATTAGAATTAAAGAATTTTATATTAAAACAAATTTCAACAAACTCTAATTTTCTAAAAACGACAAGATGGAATGCTTTGTCTAAACTTTCAGATATATCGGAAAATAGTTCTAAAACGGTTATTTCAAACCGGTGTGTACAAACTATCAATAAAAAAACATTCCATAAATTTTCAAACTTTTCAAGAACAGTTTATCTGAAACTTGTAAAATCTGGTTATATTAGTGGAATCCGAAAATCTAGTTGGTAATGTATGCAGATAAAATTAAAAAACGTTTTTTCAAGTAATATAATACTAATGTTTAAAAATAGTATACCTATTTAAAAAGATAACTTATTTATTTATCGTTATTAACAAGAAATTCCCGTAGATAAGAGTAATATAACAAATAATCAAACTTGGGAAACTTGAAAATAGTAGAAAAATATTAAAAGAAATTTGTGAAGGGTTTTTAGAATTATGTAGGTAAGTAAATAGTAATATACAGAAGTTATACAATAAATAATAAGATAAATTCAATTTTTGAAACGCACTTACCAAAATAATAAAACTAATCCAAATACCAATTAAATTCATTTTTAAATTCTCTTGTTAGTTATGATAGTTTTATACAATATAACTTTTTTCTGTTAGATTACCTACAGGACACAAATCGATCACATTCCCTGATAATTCTGACAATAATACTTTATTAACATAAGTTCCAATTTCACTATCGTTACCTCGACCGAAAACTCCAAGTTCTTCTACACCCGCAATTTCGGCACTAAATCTAACGCATCGAGTACAGTGTATACATCGTGTCATAACAGTTCGAACAATTGGTCCTAAGTTTTTATCAGAAACGACTCGCTTGAATTTATAGAACCTTCTTTTTGTAAACCCAAAAAATAAAGATTGATCTTGAAGATCACACTCTCCTCCCTGATCACAAATAGGACAATCTAATGGATGATTAAGAAGTAAAAATTCCATTACATTTTCTCGAGCTTTTTTTACCAAGCCACTATTATGATAAATTTCGTGATTAAATAAACTTGTTCCCGCGCTAACTGCACACGCAACAATTGGTTTATTCATCTTACCCATTTCTACTATACACATTCTACAATTTCCTGCTATAGAAAGATTGTTGTGGTAGCAATAATGAGGGACAGATATACCTAAATTTATTAAATAAGCAAGTAAAGATACCTTGTTTAATGTTGTTAAATTTGTTTTTGACATTTTTAAATTATAAAGAATAGGAAATGTAGCTTAATTGGTTAAAGCGCCGACCTGTCACGTCGGAGACTGTGGGTTCGAGTCCCATCTTTTTCGATTTTACACTTTTAAATTTTGATTTTGTATTTTAATTGGATCTAATGCAATATCATCTCTCTGTTCATAAAAAACTGACAAGATGGCTAAACCAACTGAGGATTCTGTTGCAGAAAGAACCAAAATAAAAAATACAAAAATATATCCTACGATATCATCTAAATACAAAGAAAATGTTATGAAATTAAGATTAATAGATAATAACAAGATTTCAAGAGACATGATAGTTTTTAAAATGTTTCCACGGTTTAATACTAAACCAAGCATTCCGATATGAAAAAGTACTATAGCAGTACCTAATAAATAAAAATTTAATTCGTTTCCAACCATATTTTTGTGAGTACACTGGGATTTGAACCCAGGGCCTGTGGATTAAAAGTCCAATGCTCTACCGACTGAGCTATGTACTCTCAATGATTAGTTTTCTTATACTGCGAAAAGTAATAAGAAAACAATCATAAGTACGAATAATGCAATAGCTTCTGTTAGGGCGAAACCTAAAATAGCCATTTTAAACATTTCGTCTTTCAGAGAAGGGTTTCTAGAAATACCTAGAATTAATGCGCTGAAAACAACACCAATACCTACTCCAGCTCCTGCTAGTCCAATTGTTGCAATACCTGCTCCAACAAATTTAGCTGCTTGTAATAACATAAGTCATTAAAATATAACTTATGTTATTTCGAAAATTCAGAGCAGCTTAGTTTTTCTAAGAATTTCATCTACATTTATTCTACTTTTAGTCAAATACTTTAGTTTTAACAGGCAATTTCTTACTTCCTGCTTTCAATGCTTCAATTGCAATATGTTTTGGAATCCCACAAATTTCAAACAAAGTCGTACCTCCACGAACTCTTGCAACCCAATGAGAAACTGCACCTTTACCTTTTCCCATTCGCGACTCGGTCGGTTTAGCTGTGATAGGTAAATCTGGGAAAATTCGAATCCATATTTTCCCTTTACGTTTTATCTTACGAGCTATAGTTCGCCGAGCAGCTTCAATTTGATGTGCAGTAATCATACCTGCAACCTGAGCTTTTAAACCAAACTCTCCAAATTTCACACTATTAGATTTAAATTCAAGTTTTTTTAATCTTCCTTTTCTTGCTTTTTTATATTTTGTTTTTCTTGGCTGTAAAAACATTTTTAGTGTAGTGTAAATTACTTTTCAACTACCCAAACTTGGATACCATAACTACCATTAGAGTTGTGTATTGTTGTTTGAGAATAATCTAGTTTAGCAGAGATACTTTGAGCAGGAACATCACCAATAACCATTATTTTTTGTTTGGCTCGTGGTACTCCATTTAAACGCCCTTTTATAACAATCTTAACACCTTTTATTTTAGATGGATCTGAATTTAATAATATGGTTAATGATTGTTTTAAAAAGGATAAAAAGAATTTCTGCCGTTTGATTTTTTTTAATTGTAAAGCAATGAATTTAGCTAACAAATGAGCAGAGTTAGAATTATAAGCTACATGAAATAAAAGTTCGATACCTTCTTTTAAAAAAGGAGTATTTCTGAATTTTTGAAGAGACATAAAAATTTTTTCTTGTGAAAATTTTAAGAAATACAAATCTTTATTTATACAACAAAGATTTAATGTCATATCTAATTTGTTATTACTGAACAGATTTAACACTTCAAAAACTTGATCAAAAATTCCATTTACTTTTGAATTCATATTAGTAAATCTTTTCTCGATCTTGCTCTGCTCAGATCCAAGATTTTCTAATTGTAAAGATGATTGTGAGGAATTAAAATACTGTTTTAATTTATATAAACGAGAAGAACCGTTTGTTAGATCGATTAGTTTTTCATTGAACGGTGAATGTACAGAATTTCCTATAGAACTATAAGAATTTTCAATAATTTTCTTTTCACCAGCTGTATTTTTGATAACTAATTTATCAACAATTTCTTTTTTATCTACCATGAAATCTGAGGTGACAAAATAAGAAACATATAAATTTAATGTCGAACCATTATAATGTTGTTTATAATCGTGCAAAATAATCCCATATGTTTCTAAGACTCTCTCGATGTAGTTTCTTACTTCTAAATCTTTAAAAACATATAAAGGTAGTTCATGATTTTTTTTTTCAAAAAATTCAGTTTTCCAAGTTTTATTAACACCAAGTCTGAAAATTATTGGATTAATTTTTTGTCCCATTTAATTCTTAATTTTTCTTCTTTTTTTTCTTGTAAACAAACCTTTCTCTGGTTGGAACAAACTCACCAATCTTATGACCAATCATTTCGTCTGTTATGCTGAGTTTTACAAAAGTTCGCCCTGAATGTACATTACATGTTAAACCTACAATTCTTGAAGTTATTTCATAGTTTCGAGGTAACACAATCAGTTTTGCAGTTGAATCATATTTTTTCAAGAATGGGCCTTTCCATTTTGATCTTTTCATAAATTATCTTTTTTTAATAATAAGTTTGTTTCTAGACCTACTAGTCTTTTTCTTGTGGTTCGATTTACCCCAAGGTGTCCGTAATGTTCCAGACTTTTTTCCTTCACCACCACCATGAGGGTGATCAACTGGATTCATCGCTACCCCTCTTACAGTAGGTCTTTTATTTCGCCACCTTGACTGACCTGCTTTACCAAGCCTGGTTAGAAAAAACAACTCTTTTGAGACTTCTCCAATAGAAGCAAAACAGTTGGGCGAAATATACCTTTGCTCACCAGAGCTCAATTCAATTATACAATATTTTTCAGTCTTCTCTTTTATAATTGAGAATGTTCCTGCTGATCTTGATATCTGTCCTGAACTTGCTAGTGTTGGAGCAATGTTGTGTATAGGTGTTCCAATAGGAATATTAGCAATAGGTAACGAACTTCCTAAACTTGGCGCAGCCTTTAATCCTGATTTGACAATGTCACCAACTCGTAAATTCTGAGGTGTTAAAATATAGTAGAACGTTTTATCAATAAAGTCGAATACTGAAGAAATGTATGCGTTTCTATTAGGATCATGTTCTATGGTACAAACAATACCAGTGGAATTATATTTTCTATTAAAATTTATTTCTCGGTACCTTTGTTTTACTCCTCCGCCTTTATGAAAAACAGTGATTTTGCCGGAATGGTTTCGGCCACTTGAATTTTTTTTTCCTTTAACTTTGCTTTTTAATAAAGGTTTTTTACTAATGTTTAAACTTTTATTATTTAATTTAATTAGTTGCCGCCGCGAAGCACTCGTGGGCTTTACTTTTTGTAACATCATTTTATCTAAAATAAATACGTTTTTTTATGACTTTATCAAACACATTGTTTAATAACTTAACAAACAAATTGAAACTAGAAACTTCCTTACTAAAAAAGGAAAAATCTTATGTAAAAAATTTATTGAATCAAGTTGCTTACTTAAAAAAATTAAAAGAAAATAGCTCTAAAGACCTTAGCGTAAAAAAATTTGTTGTCACTAATAATAAAGAAACACATTTACAAGATTTTGTTGTTGCATATATAATTAGTATATCTTTTTTAAAAGCAAACACAACAATTCACGTTTCTGATACAAAAGGAAACCTAAAACTTTTTTACTCTGCAGGTTCAGTCGACTTAAGTGGAAAACAAAAAAGAAAACGTCGAATAGCTATTTCCAAATTAATTTCTTTAGTTTTAAAAAAAGCTACCTTTTTAAATCAAAAACCAGTTGCTTTGCACTTAAACAATGTGAATTTTTATAAAAATTTAATTGTTCGAAAGCTAAAAAGAAACTTATACATAAAAGTGATCAAAATATTAAATCAAACACCTTATAATGGCTGTCGAAAAAAAAAGTTGCGAAGAAAGAAATATACCAAACGATTTAAGTAAGTTAAAAAAACTTGTTGGAGAAATGGCTGAGCGGTTTAAAGCGGTAGATTGTAAATCTATTGAGTTTACTCATCGTAGGTTCGAATCCTACTTTCTCCTTTTTACCAATATAACGAAATATGGCGCAGTTGGTAGCGCGCCTGCTTTGGGAGCAGGAGGTCATGTGTTCAAATCACATTATTTCGAAATCGTTTTTTTCTTTGTTAAAACGTAACTTGTTTTTAAATGCTGATCTAGTGAACCATATAGATTAAATACACTTTTCTTATATGAAAGATTATTTAACCCTTTTAATTGTGAAGTTGAATATATTTTATTGTTTAATTTCACTGAAATCAATTTAAACGAAGGTTTAAGATCTTTTTTTATAGAATTAAGCTGTAACTCTGTTGTCTTGAAATTTGAATTAATAAACAAAACAAAACTAGAAACGATTGGACTTACATTTGAATAAATCGAATTTTTAAGTAATTTTAATGTAATACCATTTAGAGCTTTTGAATAATTTAGTTTTAATTTTTTTAAATTTTGTTCTGTTTGAATCCACTGATTTAAATCTAACTTAGCAGAATGAAAACAAAGAAAAAAACTATTAGTTTTAAAGAAATTTTTCAGTTTGACGTTTTGATAATCTTTAGAATTAAAATCCATTTGAAAAATAATATATAAATATTGGAATTTAGGCTTAGCAGGACTCGAACCTACGACAAAGCCGTCATGAGCAGCACGTTCTACCAACTGAACTATAAGCCTGAAAAAAAATTAAAAATATTTCTTAATGAGAATTAGCATAGGACAGATAATTATACTATTAACAATAAGTTTTTTATTATTTGGAGATATACAAAGTCTGAAAAAAAAATTAAAAGATCTTTTAAAAGAAATAAAAATATTCCTAAAAGATAAAACCAGGAAAAAAGGGACTTGAACCCCTGACCTTCGGTTTTGGAAACCGCTGCTCTACCAACTGAACTATTTTCCCAAACAAAAAAATCATTGTTCTATTTACACTGTAAAACTATAATTTTTAGGCATTCTACAGCCTTCCTACACGTGTTCTAAAACACCACTTTAAGGGGTACCCCTTTGTAAAAGTAAAAATGTTCCCTTGTTATCAATATTATATAGAAATAAAAAATAGAAGTATGCTATTACTTTTTACTTGGGTATCTCTTTTAATAGTCTGCTATGACTTTAAAGAACCTCTTTTATTTATTTTTATCGATTCAAATAAATACTATAATAATATGCCTTATTTCATCTTTACAAACGTGGATGAAATATTTTACGTTTATTTGCGCTTAATTCTTTTCATTGCAAATCAAATCACTATTATAATGGCACTATACCACGGATTAATGTTTCTAACTTTAGGCTTATATTATTCAGAATATAAACAATTGAAATTGATACTAAAAATCTTTATTATCACTTGGTTATGTTCTATTATCCTTTTAAGAAAAATTATAATGCCTTTTAGTTGGTCGTTTTTCTTAAGTTTTCAAGAAACTAATAATCATTTACAGCCTGCTTCTTTTTTTTTTGAAGCCAGAATACTTGAATATTTTGATTATTTTACAAATTTTTATTACCTCTGTGTAATGAATTGTCAACTTTTGACATTATCAGTACTTTTTTTGAATAAAATTAGCAAAGAAACTGGTACAATTAAAACGTTTAGAAAACTTTTTTATTTAGTATTTATCTTATTTTCAACAATAACTACGCCACCTGATATTTTTAGTCAAATTATTATGAGCACAAGCTTAATTCTCATTTATGAGATATTAGTCTTTCTCAAATATATTAAGACTTAATTAGGTAACCAGTTAAAACTAATAAGAATACCCACAGTAAACATTAAATAACCAATTGCAAGAGGTAAGAAACATTTCCAACCTAAATGCATTAATTGATCATATCTGTAACGTGGTAAAGCCGCTCGAGTTAATATGAAGAAAATTGCACCCACGGCAACCTTAAGAGAAAACCAGAAACTTCCTGGAACTAAGGTTAAAGGAAAAATATCAAAAGGTGGAAGCCAACCTCCAAAAAAAAGGATAGATGACAGTGCACACATTAACAACATATTAGAATATTCCCCTAAAAAGAATAAAGCAAATGTCATTGCAGAATATTCAACATTATACCCCGATACTAACTCAGCTTCAGCTTCTGGTAAATCGAATGGATGTCTGTTTGTTTCTGCTAGCATAGAAATATAAAACATAACAAACAATGGGAATAGCGGAATAAGAAGCCAAACTTCTTTTTGCGCTAGAACTATTTTGCTAAGATTCAACGATCCAACACAAACAGCTATACTCAATACGATAAAACCAATTGAGATTTCATACGAAATCATCTGTGCCGCAGAACGTAAAGCACCCAGAAAGGCATATTTTGAATTACTTGCCCAACCAGCTAGAATAAGACCATAAACATTCAAAGAAGAAATAGCAAATATATATAAAATACCAAGATTAACATCTGCTAAAACTACAGTATGAGAAAATGGAATCACACCCCAACCAATCACACTTAAAATGAAAGAAAGAATAGGGGCTAATAAGAAAATTCCAAGATTAGAATTACTAGGTAAAATAGTTTCCTTCACAAGTAATTTTAATCCATCAGCTATAGCTTGAAGTAAACCAACAAAACCTATAACATTAGGTCCACGACGTCTTTGAATTGCTCCCATAATTTTCCTTTCTGCTACAGTAAAAAAGGCAACAGCTAGTAATAATGGGACAGTAGTACTAAGAATTTTTAATAAAGTTATTAAAACTGTAAACAACATTTAAGGCTAAAACCGGATTTGAACCAGTATTTTAAGATTTGCAATCTCGCACATTACCATTATGTTATTCAGCCTTAAAAAAATTAGATAAAACTAAAGACAGAGTGGGATTCGAACCCACGGTATCTATTAAATACAACAGTTTTCAAAACTATCGCCTTAAACCGCTCGGCCATCTATCCTTAAACAAAAGTTTGCAAATATTAAGCAACTGAAGGGATTCGAACCCTTAACTTTGACCTTGGCAAGGTCACACTCTGCCAATTGAGTTACAATTGCGGAATATATGTTAAAGAAATGGTACTTTAAAAGAATGTAACAAATACATTAGTTCTTTTCTGCTTTTTGCATTTGTGACTAAAATTATATTTAATGGAGGTAAATTAGTAAATAAGTAAAACTGTTTCTCTAGCTCCTCAAAATTAATTAAGTCAGTTAATGTTAAAGAAAAACTTTTGTTTTTTAATTTTTTAGAAGCTTTTATTCCTTTAAAATCCTTCAAATTAGGAAAGACTTGTGTTATAAGTTTAAAAAAGAAGTTATACATTTTAATCTTAGTTAGTATTACAACACAACCTACAGGATGTCCTTTTCTAACTTTTAACATAATGTTTGGTCGTTTAGCTTTCGTCACAGTCCCTTGCTTTGTAGTAATTAATTCTAGCGCAGAAAGAGATGCTGCAATATCCTTTATTGCAAAGCTTTTACACCCAAAATTCAATACAATTTTTTTTAGTTCAGGAATATCACTTAAATTGTGATAGGAAAATTTATTTATTAGATCATATCTAATGACTTTTTTATAATAATTTTCTAAAAGATTCATTCTAAATTAAACCTATTGATAAGCTGACGAATTTCATAAATTTTTTTTTCTTCAATATTTTGGGTATTGGGCCTAGTATTCTAGTACCTATTGGATTCCCTTGTTTATTTATCAAAGTAACAGAATTTTCACTTAAAGCAAATGAAGATCCATCTTTTTTCTTATACTGAGTTTTTGTTCGAATAACTAGTGCTCGAAACACTCCTCCCTTTAAGACCTTTGATGTTTTCTTCGACTTATTTCGTAATTGTTGTACAGAAACTACAATTATATCTCCTAAGCGAGCGTATCTTTTTTTAAATCCCCCCAAAACTTTTATACATTTAACGGTTTTTGCGCCTGAATTATCGGCGACTTTTAAGATGGTTTGTTGTTGTATCATTTCTACTCAAAAATTTAATGCGTTTATAGCTCAATTGGATAGAGCGTTGGATTTCGGTCCCAAAGGTTATAGGTTCAACTCCTATTAAACGTAAATCTTATACTACCACTTAAATTTTGATAAATAACGTTTATTTAACAAAATTTGAGTTTGAAGTTTAGTTTTTTGCTCGATAGATTGGCTTTTCAACGAAGACGAAGCCAAAATTTCATTTGCCAGATTCTTATAAAAATTAGTAGAATTTTTATTTTTTTGAACTGTATTTCTAAGAAACTTTAAAGCAGTCATAATCCGAAGAGAATCCTTGATAATAAAAGAAGGGGTAACTTTTTTTGACTTTCTTTTACCCTTCTTCATAACTTGTTCATTTAACTTAAATGCTGAAGTTGTATTAATAATAGCTAATTGAACTATATTTTGGAAACTCTTCTTTGAAGACTTTTGAAGAAACTTCGAAGATTTTAATAAAATTTTCTCACTAGTATGCTTCTTCCCGTTTTTCATAAATACATTAACAATCTTATTTTTAAAGACCATTGTTTTCTTTTTTCTTAATTTCATTATACGTATTTCTTAACTTTTTTTGTTCCGTACTTAGATCTTGATGTTCGTCTAGAAGACAAACCAGCAAAATCAAGTTTCCCTCTAACTAAATGGTATTTAATACCTGGCAAATCTTTAACTCTACCACCACGAATTATAACTGTGGAATAAGCTTGCAAGTTATGCCCTTCTCCAGGAATATAGGCGTAAACCATTTTGTCATTAGTAAGACGAAGCTTTACAATTTTTCTTAAAGCTGAATTCGGCTTTTTAGGAGTTCGTAGTACTAATTTGCTACAAATTCCTTTTTTTTGAGGGCACTGATTTAAAGCTGGCACTTTATTTAACTTTTTTTTCTTCTTTCGACTCTTTTGTTTTTTACAAAGTTGATTTATAGTTGCCATATTAAAAAATTTGTTAAGTTTTTACCAAAAAGGGGACTTGAACCCCTACTCCAAAAGGAACTAGAACCTAAACCTAGCATGTCTACCAATTCCATCATTTTGGCAAACAAACATTTTTATGATATAATACTCGTTACCGGACTTGAACCGATACTCTAAATAGAATCAGATTTTAAGTCTGACGTGTCTACCAATTCCACCAAACGAGCGATAAGTATTTTACATCTTACAATATCTTTAAATAAAGAGAAATTAAATTGTGGAGATAATCGGATTTGAACCGATAACTTCATGCTTGCAAAGCATACACTCTACCAATTGAGTTATATCCCCGTATATCGAAGGAAATTTTTATTTCAAAAATTACTTCTTTTTTACTATCACATCATAACTGAAAAGATTAGGTAAAAAAACTAAATCTAGATTTAATGAATTTTCTTTAACAAGTTTTTTTGCTCTAAACTTTAACACAGTAATAACATCAGGTAATAAACGTAGTGCAACAAATGAATAATATAAAACTACACTCACTAATGAACTAAATAAAACAGTGGATAAGGTAGAAAAATCTAACTGCGGTATTTTAGTGTTCTCTTCAGGTTGGGTTCGAACCAACGTCCTGGTGGTTAACAGCCACTCGCTCTACCACTGAGCTACTGAAAAAATATAATTAGCCTTTCTTAATATTTGCAATAACAGAATCTATATTTAAATAATGATTAAAAACAGGCATTAAATTAGAATCATTTTGGTAAACAAATAAAATTTGAAGGGTTTTATAGTTAATTAATAAATGTTTTGGTGGTATTGGCCAAAAATTTGATCTGTCTATACTCTTCTTTACCAGATCTCTTGATTTCTTATTGTGTGCAATTTCAATCAAATCGTTCGTTTTTAAATGATAAGACTTAGTTTTCACTGTTTTTCCATTAACCAGAACGTGACCATGTAAGATTAATTGAGAAGCTTCTTGAATACTTAAACTAAAATTCGCCTTGTGAATAACTGTATCTAATCGACTTTCAAAAAACTTTATAGTGGTGTGTCTATAATCAGAAGAATTAGAATTGGCATAATTTTTAGTTTTGATAGATTTCAAAATGGACTTTTTCAAGTAACTTTTTTTTAAACCTCCGTAAAAAAGGCCAAAAGTTTTTCTTTGATGTAAATTATTTTTAAACTTTCGTTGAAATGAGTTACCTCTACTAGCAAATTTTGAAACCGATAATTGAAACTGATCTCTTATCTTAAACCGTTTGTAGAATTTTAGTTGCTTTTTTAAACTTTGATGAAATCTTTGCCATTTTTGTTTTTTAAATGTAAATAATTTTGTACGGTTTTGAATATTTTGTCTTAACCGTAAAAACTGTTTATAAAAGGGTTTATGCCGTTTTTTATAGTTCATAAATTAATTTAAGATAAAAATATTTTATTCTTACCAATTAAAAATGCTTGAGATTTGATTTTCTTGGAGTTTTGAAAAGAAAGTTTAGACCGATAAAGAAAATGTTTTTATTAGAAGCATTTAAAACATTTTTGAAATTTCCTTCTACCCTATAAGAAGCTACATTTTGTGTACCAGCACAAGTACCAAAAGATAAAAGAGGAATTTTCGCTACTTCTGCCTCTGTAAATATTGTTTTACTCTTATCATGCTCAAATAAAACAATTAAATCCAACCTCTTTGTCAATTTTGGTAATAAAAACTTTGAAGCCTCTTTGAATTGAATTGGATTTAAATTTTTACTATTTTTAGAAAATTTCCAATCACTATTAGAAATTATTCCTTGAACATCTAAATTCTTAGGAATTGCAACATGCTTTGTATACTGATTTATCTTTGATTCTAGTTTGTAAGGTAAACCTACAAACAAAATCCGTTTATCTATTTGATGGTACTGAAAAATAATTTGCAAGACTTTCTTTATATCAACAATAATTTGATTCAAATTAGAATCAATCAAATTGTCAAATTTCATTTTTTTGATAGGTTGTTCATAAACTTTAGACCTTAATAGATTTAGCTTTAAAAGTTGCTTAATTTTAGCTTTTCTAATTTTCATTTTAAATTTTTTTTCCTTTTTTCAAAATTATTGTTTCTTGATCATGCAAAATACCTTTTCCTTTGTAAGGTTCTGGCAGTTTACAATTTCTTATTTGTGCAGCTGTTTGAGTTAATAAGTCATAAGATTTATTACCTTGAATAAATATCTTAGTGAATTTTAAACAACTGCTAGTCAATCCCTCTGGAATTCTGAAATAAATCAAATGACTGTATCCAAGTTTAAAATACATTTGATTAGGTAGTTTGTCATAAGAGAACGCACGATATCCAACACCGACCAAATTTAATTTTCTAGAAAGCACGTAAGTGACTTCAGTTAAAATTTGTTTAATTTTGGCGATCGTTGTACCTTGTATTTTTTTACCACTTTTTAAACCCATTATAGACTTACTATCCACAGGTAAAGAAGTCGCAATAATCAAATTATCCGAAGGAATTAAAAGAAGCTTAATTTTTAAATTTAAAGATTTTGTCGCTAAAGGACCAATAAAAGTAATTAAATTTTTTTTATCACAATATAAAATTTTGATATTCTTGGGAACTTTAACAGAGTATTTTTTTTTTGAATTTTTCATCGTTAATTGATTACAGCAAGAGGTTCTCCCCCAAGTCTGTTCTTTTTACATTGATTAATTGTTTTTAAACCTTGGTTTGTTGAAAAAATTATAAAAGTTTTGCTTGAATCTAATTTCCAAATTTGCTTAGCCGAATAATATAATCTTTGCCCAGGTTTTGACAAGCACTTTAATGAGTTTATAGCCGGTTTTCCTGTTCTGGTATATTTCAAAAATATTTCGATCTTATTATCGTTTAAGGCAAAAGTTCTATATCCTGATATAAAACCTTCATCCCACAAGACTTTTAAAAATGATTCACAGATATTTTTTTTTGATTCTAGAATAACACTTTTTTTTGCCATTTGACCATTCTGGATATTGGCAAACATGTTCCACAAATAATTTTTCATGTTGAATTAAAAATGTCCAAAGGCAGACTCGAACTGCCGACACAAGGATTTTCAGTCCTTTGCTCTACCAACTGAGCTATTTGGACATGTGAATTGAACTATAGAACATACGTTACCTTAATGTAACGCTTCACTATCGTTTAGATAGATACATGTTAGAGTCACAAACACATAAGCTTGAATTAACGCAACAGCAAGCTCTAAACCCATTAAAATTACTAGAATTAATAATGGAATAATAAACATTAATGCTGTTAAATTTTCTACTAGAAGCATGCTCCAAGAAAATCCAACAATCACTTTTAATAATGTATGACCTGCCATCAAATTAATAAACAATCGAACACCTAAACTAACAGGCTTAGCAATATAAGAAACTAATTCAATAGGTACTAATATTAAAGCTAAAAAGAAACCGGTATTAGCTGGTAAAAACAGTGAAAAGAAATCTAAACCATGTTTTTGGAACCCGATTATAGTCATTCCAATAAAAATTGAAAATGACATAAAGAAAGTAAGAGTAATATAACTGGTTGTAGTGAAACTATAAGGAACTAAACCAATTAAATTGTTGGTTAAAATAAACATGAATACAACACTTAAAAAAGGTAAATACTTTTCACTTCCTGTTGTAATAATGTCTGATAAAAGCTGAGTTACAATAACGTATATTTTTTCTATTAAATTTTGCCAACCGCTAGGAATTACAAAAAACGAATTGGTTTTTACATCTTTAATGAAAAAAACATAACTTTGTAGTGTAAAAAGTGCTAGAAGAGATGCTAATAAGAAATTAGTGAATGACAAATCAACACCTGCAACTACAAAACTAATAAGAGGAGCTATTTTAAATTGATCTAATGGGCTAAATAACATTTAAAAATAAAGAAAGGAATCGAACCTTTAACTTTTCTTTGACATTAAAAAGTACCATTTACTTTACTCTAGAACAAAATTGTTCTTAATTATGTGCAGTTTCACTTTTTCTACTTGAATAAAATGCTTCAAACACTAAGAAGAAAAAGAAAACGAACGATGCTGCTGAAATATAAGAACCCCAAGAAGCGATCTTATTGAATAAATAGAAAGCATCAGGATAATCTGGAATTCGTCGAGGCATACCTGCCGCTCCTAACCAGTGCATTGGAAAGAATGTTAAATTAACACCTACAAAGAAAGTCCAGAAATGAATCTGAGCTAAAATTTCAGAGTATGTAACTCCAGTAAGTTTTTCAAACCAATAGTATAGACCACCAAAAATAGAAAACACAGCTCCCATCGATAAAACATAATGGAAATGTCCAACAACATAATAAGTATCATGTAAAGCAACATCTAGACCTGAATTTGCTAAAGCTACTCCAGTAACACCTCCTACAGTAAATAAGAAAATGAAACCAAGAGCAAATAGAATTGGTGCTCTTAACTCAATACTACTACCCCATAATGTTGCTAACCAACTGAAAATTTTAATTCCAGTTGGAACTGCAATTATCATAGTTGCTGCAGTAAAATATGCTCTTGTATCGATATCTAATCCTACTGTGAACATATGGTGAGCCCATACGATAAAACCTAATACTCCAATTGATGACATTGCATAAACCATTCCAAGGTATCCAAAAATAGGCTTTCGAGCAGCACTTACCACAATGTGGCTAATGATTCCAAAACCTGGTAAAATTAAGATATATACTTCTGGGTGACCAAAGAACCAGAATAAATGCTGGAAAAGTACAGGATCTCCTCCACCTGCAGGATCAAAGAAAGTAGTATTAAAATTTCTATCTGTTAATAACATTGTAATCGCACCAGCTAAAACAGGTAACGATAGTAATAATAAAATAGCAGTAATGAAAACAGCCCAAACGAATAAAGGAAGTTTATGAAATGGTAAACTTTCAGTTCTCATATTTACAATAGTACAAATAAAATTAATTGCACCTAAAATTGAAGCTGCTCCTGATAAGTGAAGACTGAAAATCGCTAGATCAACAGAACCTCCAGAGTGAGATAAAACACTTGAAAGTGGAGGGTAAACTGTCCAACCAGTACCTACTCCAGCTTCACATAAAACAGACTCAATTAGAAGTAAAAGTGATGGAGGTAATAACCAGAAACTGATATTATTCATTCGTGGAAAGGCCATATCTGGAGCACCGATCATTAATGGAACAAACCAGTTTCCAAAACCACCAATTAAAATAGGCATTACCATGAAAAAAATCATAAGTAAAGCATGACCTGTAATCACAACATTATAAAAATGGTGGTTATAATCTAAGAAACCACCGTTAGGCTGTGCTAAGGTTATTCGAATATACAGCGATAAAGCTGTTCCAGCAACCCCAGAGATTGCACCAAAGATAATATATAAAGTTCCTATATCTTTGTGATTTGTGGAAAAAAGCCATCGAAAAATAAAACTAGTTATTTTATCTAGTGTAGTTGCATTTGCAGCTATAGCTCCCAT